AGATAATTGTATGTAATGTATAAGTATAAGGAAATAAGTATAAGGAAGGATAATTGTATAAGAAAGAAGGTAGATTATAGAAAAGAAAGTGTCTAAAAGGATGAAAAATTAAATAGGATTCTTTATTGGATCAGGGATCAGGAATCCCCTTTTTTATTTAGTATGTATAAAGGATCTTCCTATGTTATACTATTCAATTCTCGACGATTAATCGATTTGATAGATCAGCTATATTGTTATTCATAATATTGATACTATTCAGTATCATCATTATAGAATTTATACTATTGAATTTACAGGAGTCAAATTTATCATCTCTATGGGATTAGATCCCGAGTTATTGCGAAGCAAAAAAAAAACACAATGAGATTATGGAAGTCAATATTCTCGCATTTATTGCTACTGCACTGTTCATTCTAGTTCCTACTGCTTTTTTACTTATCATCTACGTAAAAACAGTCAGTCAAAATAATTAATTTGAATGAAATTTGAATTATTAGTTTAGTTCTTATCAATGATTGAAGAAATGAAAGAAAGGGATTCAAACTCCAAGTCTGAAATTAAGTGAAATGATCGGGCTGGAATCAGAAGTGTCTGAGATAGTGTGTAGAAAGAACTATATATAGTTCTTTCTACACACTATCTAGTATACTATTTCTTTATATTAATATATATATTACATAGTAAAAGAAAGGTGAAATGCTTGACTTGATATGTGGATCGCTCAATGAAAGAAAGATCTAATTTGATTATGTGTAGGACCTCGACTTCCGCGGACAACTACTAGTTGCTTCCGGTAGAAAGTATGTATCGCCATAATAAGAGAATTACTTTCTCTTAGACTTAGAACAGTAAAAGTAAAGAAAAAAAAACACACAGGGATTGGTTTTCTCATTGTAATATCCATAATTCTGGTAAAAGCCGGTTCATCAAAATAGAATATTTAGGAATAATTTGGTTGGAAGTGGAAGAAATTTCCTATCATGCGTAGATTTTATTTTCTAAATATAAATATAACTATGGTAATCATTCATTGTTTGATAGAATGGTTATTATTCATGACTGTATTCATTCCAGTATAATTTTGAAACAGAGACATTTTTGGAAGTCTTCGCAAAACGATTAATTAAACAATTGATACAATTCGATTACTCAATTAGTAGTACCCCTAGAGTCCACTCCTCCCCCATACTACGAGTGAAAGGGAAAATGTAAAGACTACCATTAAAGCAGCCCAAGCGAGACTTACTATATCCATGTAAATTATGTCCCCTATCTCTATCAAGGAATTATTCCATTATTGATCAATAATCATAGTGGAATCAATGGCGCAGAGTCAAAATAGAATTCTGACTTAAGGCGATTGATGAACCAATCCAATGAACCCAATCATAACAAATCCTATCTTATTGGATTTCTGGTAGAATCGGGAAGCATTAAGCACAAATACGATACACACACCCTTTCTTAGGAAATATCAAAGGAATGCTTCTAATGTAAGATGTAGGAATAGTAAGACCTATTGTTTTGTTGTTTTGTTACCTTTCTTTCATAAACAAAAGAAAAGGCATACAAATATACCATCAAGATAGATAACTATCTATTTTCTCAGATACCTATATTTTATTTTCGATTTTTTATAAGTCTTATTGTCTTTCTGTGAAAGAATCAGGAAACGCCACTACCGCTATTACATACATTCTTTTTTTTTGTAATCCCCCGGCAAATACAATTTTTGGTTTTTCAACGTTTTAGTTTTACTCTATAAGAGCCGACCAACCATTCACATTGAATGTCTGAGCACTCAGAGCCTCTCGTGAGTCTGGATATCTTCAGTTCAGTCCTTTCAAAACTTCCTATAAATGGATTTCCTATCGTCCTATCCAATCTAATTCCAGACAGAGTTAGTAGACACTACCTTAGTATAGGTAGTGTAAGATAATTAGGAAGTCTTCATCGTCTTTCGTATAATCTCCTCTTCAATCCTAGGAACAAAAAAGGAGTGTCCTTTAGAAACCCTCAGATTGCGGAACAAGAATTCGTCGATTAAATCAGCAGGATAATAAATCCCAATTTGTTCATCAGGCGACACCCGGATTTGAACTGGGGATAAAGGATTTGCAGTCCCCCGCCTTACCACTTGGCCATGCCGCCAAATTCGATCAAAAATGGATAAAAATTTTATCTATATTCTATCTATATTCTATTATATATATTCTATTACTAATACTATTACTATACTAATTACTATAATAATTAATAATTAGTCATTTTTTTTTTTTATTCAAAGAAAATCAAAAATAGATTTCCGACTGAAAAATTCAGGGCAGGAACCATTACCCATTTTCTTTGAATTAGTGAACGATTCTTAAATTTGTATCTCAAATCGTATTTCCTTAATGGCATAAAGAAAATTGATTTACGACTAATCAATTCTTTTTTAAAAAGAATTGAAATCCTTTTCAATCTCAATTAATCCTTTTCAATCTCAATTATAATAACATATATGTGTATATGTAAACCCCAGAACAAAAATTGTTACACAGAACAGATAGATACCGAGTTGAGTCTCTCTTATGCACATATACCTGTAGAGAATTATCGTGCTTCAATTTGTCATTGAATATCTTCTCTAATGAATAGAAAAGCGGATGAAATCGTGAATCCATTTATTTTTTTGGTACCCAATCTGATCGTAATATCATAATAATAGGCAGAAATTGGATCAATTTTTATATTCTATATAAGACTCTATAAGTGTAATGTGAGTGGCAGATTTTTTTTTTTTGGGGGGGGGTGTTTTATCAATTCATTTCTATTTGTACCTGTCGCAAATTCTAACTTGTGCCGAAAATTATCTTCATTCCTCCATCTTGTCTCCGTTCATACATATAAAATATAGATATGGAGTTGGCTCAAATTTCATGTGATTCAGTAAACATAATATACATTCCATCATTGCTAGATCGATCCGGATGGTTAGTTCGATGAAGAGTGAGCCAATACTACAATAATGGGATTTATTCTATAAAGAGGAAACTTAAGATTAAGATGCTCCGTAATAGAAATGAGGGAATGTCCACAATACCTGGATTTAGTCAGATCCAATTTGAGGGATTTTGTAGGTTCATTAATCAAGGCTTGACGGAAGAATTGGATAAGTTTCCAAAAATTGAAGATACAGATCAAGAAATTGAATTTAAATTATTTGTGGAACGATATCAATTGGTAGAACCCTTGATAAAAGAAAGAGATGCTGTGTCTGAATCACTCACATATTCTTCTGAATTATATGTCCCCGCGGGATTAATTTGGAAAAGCGGTAGAGATATGCAAGAACAAACCATTTTTATTGGAAACATTCCTCTAATGAATTCCCTGGGAACTTTTATAGTAAATGGAATATACAGAATTGTAATCAATCAAATATTGCAAAGCCCCGGTATTTACTACCGTTCAGAATTGGACCATAAAGAAATTTCTGCCTATACCAGTACTATAATATCAGATTGGGGAGGAAGATTAGAATTAGAAATTGATGAAAAAGAAAGGATATGGGCCCGTGTGAGTAGGAAACAAAAAATATCTATTCTAGTTCTATCATCAGCTATGGGTTCGAATCTAAGAGAAATTCTAGATAATGTTTGTTACCCTGAGGTTTTCTTGTCTTTCCCGAATGATAAGGAGAAAAACACGATTGGTTCAAAAGAAAATGCTATTTTGGAGTTTTATCAACAATTTGCTTGTGTAGGTGGGGATCCAGTATTTTCTGAGTCCTTATGTAAGGAATTACAAAATAAATTTTTTCAACAAAGGTGTGAATTAGGAAAGATTGGTCGACGAAATATGAATCGGAGACTAAATCTTGATATACCTCAGAACAATACATTTTTGTTACCGCGAGATGTATTGGCTGCTACGGATCATTTGATCGGAATGAAATTTGGAATGGTCACACTTGACGATATGAATCACTTAAAAAATAAACGTATTCGTTCTGTAGCAGATCTGTTACAGGATCAATTCGGATTGGCTCTTGTTCGTTTAGAAAATGCGGTTAAAAGAACTATATGTGGAGCAATCAGACATAAATTGATACCGACTCCTGAAAATTTGGTAACTTCAACCTCATTAACAACCACTTTTGAATCGTTTTTTGGCCTACACCCCTTATCTCAAGTTTTTGATCGAACTAATCCATTGACACAAACCGTTCATGGGCGAAAGTTGAGTTATTTGGGTCCTGGAGGATTGACAGGACGAACTGCTAGTTTTCGGATACGAGATATACATCCGAGCCACTATGGGCGTATTTGCCCAATTGACACGTCCGAAGGAATCAATGTTGGTCTTATTGGATCCTTAGCAATTCATGTGAGAATTGGTCATTGGGGATCTATAGATAGTCCGTTTTATGAAATATCTGATAAATCAAAAGAGACGCAGATGATTTATTTATCACCAAGTAGAGATGAATATTATATGATAGCAGCAGGAAATTCTTTGGCCTTGAATCGGGGTATTCAGGAAGAGCAGGTTGTTCCAGCTCGATATCGTCAAGAATTCCTAAGTATTGCATGGGAACAGATTCATCTTAGAAGCATTTTTCCCTTCCAATATTTTTCTATTGGAGCTTCCCTTATTCCTTTTATCGAGCATAATGATGCAAATCGGGCTTTAATGAGTTCTAATATGCAGCGCCAAGCAGTTCCGCTTTCTCGGTCCGAGAAGTGCATTGTTGGGACTGGGCTGGAACGCCAAACGGCTCTAGATTCAGGGCTTTCAGTTATAGCCGAACACGAGGGAAAGATCATTTATACGGATATTCACAAGATTGTTTTCTCAAGTAATGGTGACACTATAAACATTCCATTAGTTATGTATCAATGTTCTAACAAAAACACTTGTATGCATCAAAAACCTAAGGTTCAACGAGGTAAATACATTAAAAAGGGACAAATTTTAGCGGACGGTGCGGCTACGGTTAGCGGGGAACTCGCCTTAGGAAAAAACGTATTAGTAGCTCATATGCCATGGGAAGGTTACAATTCTGAAGACGCAGTACTAATTAGCGAACGTCTGGTATATGAAGATATTTATACTTCTTTTCACATCCGAAAATATGAAATTAAGACTCATATGACAAGCCAAGGTCCTGAAAGAATCACTAAAGAAATACCGCATTTAGAGGCTCATTTACTCCGCAATTTAGACAGAAATGGAATTGTGATGCTGGGATCTTGGATAGAAGCAGGTGATATTTTAGTAGGTAAATTAACGCCTCAAACAGCGAACGAATCCTCCCCCGAGGATAGATTATTACGAGCCATACTTGGCATTCAGGTATCCACGGCAAAAGAAACTTCTTTAAAACTACCTATAAGTGTAGGTGGAAGGGGTCGCGTTATTGATGTGAGATGGATCCAGAAAAAAGGGGGTTCTGGTTATAATTCAGAAATAATTCGTGTATATATTTCACAGAAACGTGAAATCAAAGTAGGTGATAAAGTCGCTGGAAGACATGGGAATAAAGGTATCATTTCTAAAATTTTGCCTAGACAAGATATGCCCTATTTGCAAGATGGAACAACTGTTGATATGGTCTTCAACCCATTAGGAGTACCCTCACGAATGAATGTGGGACAGATATTTGAATGCTCACTCGGGTTAGCTGGGGATCTTCTAAAGAGACATTATAGAATAGCACCTTTTGATGAGAGATATGAGCAAGATTCGTCGAGAAAACTAGTGTTTCCTGAATTATATGAAGCCAGTAAACAAACAAAAAATCCATGGGTATTTGAACCCGAGTATCCGGGAAAAAGCAGAATATTTGATGGAAGAACAGGAGATCCTTTTGAACAGCCTGTTCTAATAGGAAAGTCCTATATCCTGAAATTAATTCATCAAGTTGATGATAAAATCCATGGGCGTTCCAGTGGACATTACACACTTGTTACACAACAACCCCTTAGAGGAAGGGCCAAGCAAGGAGGACAACGAGTAGGAGAAATGGAAGTTTGGGCTCTAGAGGGATTTGGTGTTGCTCATATTTTACAAGAGATACTTACTTATAAATCTGATCATATTAAAACTCGTCAAGAATTACTTGGTGCTACGATCATTGGAGGAACACTACCTAACCCAGAGGATGCTCCAGAATCTTTTCGATTGCTCGTTCGAGAACTACGGTCTTTGGCTCTGGAACTGAATCATTTCCTTGTATCTGAGAAGAATTTCCAGATCAATAGGAAGGAAGCTTGATCTGAATGAATCAGAATTTCTATTCTATGATCGATCGGTATAAACATCAACAACTTCGAATTGGACCAGTTTCTCCTCAACAAATAAAGGCTTGGGCCAACAAAATCCTACCTAATGGAGAGATAGTTGGAGAGGTGACAAAACCCCATACTTTTCATTACAAAACCAATAAACCGGAAAGAGATGGATTGTTTTGTGAAAGAATCTCTGGACCTATAAAAAGTGGAATTTGTGCTTGTGGAAATTATAGAGTAATCAGGGCTGAAAAAGAAGACCCGAAATTTTGTGAACAATGTGGGGTGGAATTTGTGGATTCTCGGATACGAAGATATCAAATGGGATACATCAAACTCGCATGTCCAGTGACTCATGTGTGGTATTTGAAACGTCTTCCTAGTTATATTGCGAATCTTTTAGATAAACCTCTTAAGGAATTAGAAGGCCTAGTATACTGCGATGTGTGATTTGATCGAAATTTTCATTTTACAGATTCATAATAAGAAACTGTCATCCCATTCAATCTGATTGGGATGCCCCCGATTCTGACATGTGTCTTTGGAGGAGTAACATGAAGCTCAGAATTATGGGCGTATTCAATACTTCCAAATGGAAGGGGTATTGATCCATGGCCGATTCCGTAAGAGATAAATAGGAATTGCTCGTTATACCTCGTGAAAAAAAAAAAGACCAATTCTACGAATTGGCTATTCCGTTTCTTTTAGAGAGAAGTTCTGTTCAAGCAAACAAATATGGCATGGTGACAGGAGTCTATCTATCGCATATATGCTTCAAGGGGCATTACGGCATAACCATCGAGGTGAGTGGGGGCCTAAAAGATCGAATGGAACGATATATAGACAAGTAAATCCCTTATGAATCCCAAAATATTCCTTTAAGAGGATTCATTATTTGAGGGGAAGTAGACTACTCAATAATTTCACATTTCCATTTGAAAGTAATTCAGAAAGTTGTTAAAGTCAAAAAAGAATGAATCAATGAAAGATTGGTCCTTACTGGGAACTTGAGTAAGGAGTAGCTTTTTGTAGGGTTTTTTTGGACAAAGTTTAAAAATAAGAACCCCTTTCTTTATTTGGTATAACTACTTTAGCCGGATGAGAGGAAACCTTCACGTCCGATTTTTTAGGGGGGAATCCCATTCGATGGGAACCTATCTCGATTTTTCTTTTGCTAGGCCCGTAGTAAAAAAACCTACTTTCTTACGATTACGAGGTTCAT